CTCCCCTCCCATATCGGCCCCTACCTCTACCTATAGGTTAGGTAGGACTTTTCTTTTTATCTCTGCTTTGTGTCTTTCTTCACATCATTAACGTCGGTTCCGAACTTGCCCATCGAGTGCCGCTAGTCTCCATTACGCAACTGCACCAGGACCAGTTATAGGTTTGGGTCAACAATCTTAATGAACCAAAGCGGGTTCGGGCTAACGTGATTTGTCGGCTGGGTCAGGGATGGAACATGAAATAGGGGTGAAGATCGGCTCTTTTAGACCGGATTCTGATATTGAATGGCCTTTTTCTAGGGTTAGGTACTAGAGCCATAGCCATTGATTCGCGCCCTTTTGTACTGGAAAATTTCTCTTTTCTGAAAAGATCTTTGCTATGAATTTAAAGTCTGGAAAGAAGATTCTTCCATTTTCTCTCTAGGAATAGGAGAATCTCATATTCATCGAATCCAAGGCAAATTCTTTCTCCCGCGGTCGAGTCGAAGAGAATCTCTTCGACTATTTCCGGCTAGTACTATCGGGAACGCACACTCCTAGATCAAAGCGTCGACTTCGGGCTTCACCTAAGTCCTTCTAGCTTCGCTTAGCAAGTCAAGTTAGACTCGTGAGGTCAGTGCCCAAGTCGCTATAGAGTATAGGACTTATGTAGATATAAGATAATCCATCCTTTTAGGATGGGCTGACGGTTCCGTACTCCCTTCACTCTTTTAGTTTAGGGTGGGGAAGACTTCGTACCTTCCTTTACGTAGGCTAAGCTAGCGGATCAGAGAGAGAAGCCTGAGTTCCAGCTCTTGGAAAAAGTTCAGTAAAGTCAGTAGAGCTAGTCCTTTTATTTATTTAAAATAGCTATTCTGATCTATCAATTTATAAGTAGTCATTTATATAAAGCCAGGTACGAATGGAGCTTAGTTGTTTTTCATGCTTTCTTGCTAACCATTGATCATTTATGGTTGAAATCGCAAACTCTTTAGAGTTTGGGAGAGAGACCTCCTACCTTTCCAAGTCAAGATAGGGAAGTCAAGTAGAGTGGAGAATCATCCGATACCGCTGCCTTCATCCCAGCGCTGTCCTAATAGCGATATGCTTAAGAGAGGGAAGTCGTGTTCGTAAACTCACCCTTACTTTCTTTTGGAACTTGAGTCTCTTTACCTTTCCCAGCTTAGAGGCATGTAGCGAAGACTTAGTGACTCCCCAAGGCATGAGTCAAAGAAAATGCTATATGTATCTAATGCAAGACCCATCGATAAGCTAAGGCTACGACATGAAGAAAGGCCAGAAGAACTACAGAACCACGCCCACCAGAGCTAAAGAAAGATAGACCGAAGGGACTTGCGGTAAGCCGCCATTTTGTGTACGTACCGTCCCTTCGCAGTTTCGGTGAGTAGGGAGGTGGTTACTATTATGCCTAGCGAAAATAAGCCGGGCAGGATTTGAAAGAAGACCTAAAATAAAAAGCCTGCGTCTTCAAGTCACTCTTACATATACTTATCATACGAATAAGAGAAGAGCACCTACACCTACGACTAAGAAGACAACAAGTTCATCATCAACCGGAAGACAGACACGAAAGAGACAGAGATTAGTGAGCGGAGGTGATAGACCCAAGAAAAAGAGGAGAGGCGGAGGGCATACTCGAGATCAGTGACTATAGACCAGAAGCCACTAACTATGGTTATTAGTTGCCGAAGCTGAAGGCTCTGAAAGAGGCGACCAACGAAAAAGTGTACCATTAGCTTCTTCTCTTCTGTCTGTTCTTCCTGCCTTTGACTACGAACCCAACAAAAAGTCAAGTGCAAGAACCAGAGCAGGATTTCAAACCAGTTTCAGTTTTCCAGGCTCGACCTATGGGTAAGAGCGTAGTCTACAAAGCGAAAGGTACTACGTTCCTCTCCTTTCAGTCGATCGTACTTTGGTCGTTCATCTGATCTGTTTAATGAATATCTCTTTCTTTCTTCTCCGGGGAGTAAGCAAAGCATTCTGTCTTAGGAGAACCCTTACCCTTAGGCTGAGTAAGAAGTCTTGCCTTAGTAAGTGACGGTCTGGTAAGCATGGGCAAGCCTGAGATGCCTGTGTTTGCTTTCCATAGAAAAGATGCCTTCGGCTTGTGCTTTGGAGAGTCTGTCTCTTGTTTAGTACCCCCGAACTCCCTTTTCTTTTCACATTCTCTTTGATAGTTAGAAAAGAAAAAGCACGAGAAGGAAGAGAAGAAAAGTCAAAGTTGTAGGCCCTTTTTAAACAAAGATTCAGCCGTGGTCTCGAAGATGGCGCCCTTTCGTGGTCTCTTTTTCTATTCTTTTTTTTTCAAGCCGCAATTGAAATCCATTTTCTTTCTAGTAAGCTAGGGCTTAGTAAGCAAATCAAAGGAGTCGTCAAGCTGGGGCAAGTCAAGTTAGTTTTTAGCAGTCTCGTGAAGCAGTCTCAGCGAGGCGCTAGGTAAAAGGCAGCTAGGGCGTGAGTTTCGTTTCTTAGCACAGACAGAAAAGGTTAGGGCAGCTGAGGAATTAGTTGAAGTTCAAGCATCTCTTGTTTGTAAAAGGATAATCTCTTCCAGTCTATCCAATTGCATAAGGACATCCGGTTCTGGCATCGAATGGCTCTTTCTTTTTGGCTCTTCCAACTTTAGAGTTTCCTAATTTAATAAGTCCCTAATCTATTCTATCAGTACTACTAGCGAGCTAACATGCTAACAGTAGTTAAAAACTGGTCTTTCTCCAGCTCCCCTTTTTACCTAGCATAATAACTAACAGGCTTAGAAGACTAGCAGTTCTACTAATAGGATAAGAGTGAGTTGGAAAAGGCTATTCTTCTCATTCCTTCCCTTGATCTGACAGTGCAGAGTAAGAAGGGCCTAAAGAACATTACCAGTAATCCGAGCCGAGGCAAGCGCATAAGAGAGCTAGCTTGTATAAGAGTCATAAGAGGACTAAGAATAAGAAAGGTCCAACTCGTACTAAGGCTATCGGTACTACTCTTCCAAATTTCCTAACGTGGAAAAGGTATCTACTATGTTTACCCTTTCTAACAGAAAGACCAGCTCTCCCCTTAGTCTAAATAGCTAGAGAATCTCCCAGCCTTTAGTCAGGGGCAAGCTAGTTCTTTAGCAAAATCAGTAGTCTTTCAAGCAAAGAGGGATAGGAACTAGTTTGAGGTATAGGTTCTCCCCGTGCTGGTACTAGAAAAAGTACTAGTGTAAAGTAGTAGGTTTGGTTACAGGAATAAGGTAGGTTGGTTATAGGAAACACTCTCTAGTAGTGGAGTTTCAAGCTCCTGTTTGTTTCGTTGCCTACCCTTAGGTAGTGCTTGAGCCTTAGTATCGGGTTCTCCTTCCCGGCACTGGATCAGTCACTAAGCGAATGTGCAACTATCAAACCATCTGTTTTTCTATTCGGTCTGTCTTCAGCAGGCCAACTAATCTAAACTACTAATCTACAAAACAACTATTAGAAAAGAAGTTCCTCCCCGCTTCCATAGCACATAGCTATTGATCTCCTTACCCCAACCAGGTGCTACTCCGATCTCGCCGCCAGTAATGCTCGATTCCCACCTCCCGCCTCTCCATCCTAGCTTCAGAAAGAATCTCACCCTTCTGCTGTCCCTGCCTCCAGCTCCAGGAACTCCTGCACCGTTCTGCGCCTTTTTGAATGAAACGCCTAGCTTTGATGCTTTCTTCTTACCCACGCGAGATTGTTACCTAGGTGAGAGCTCTGCGTCCGTCTTGGACTGAGGGGCGCGAAGTCGGGCCTACTTTTTTTTTAAGTGCAAGTCCTGCCCTGCCTATCCCCTAAAAACCTAAGCGGCCCACTTGAGCCTTGAAAGCAAGAACTGTACGAGCCGAACGGACGAAACAAGCGAGTCCTACTTTGACTGCCTTGTCTACCCACCCACTACACAGGCCTGAGTTAGGTACAAAGGCACTCACTTTTAAGCATATCGAGGCTAATGTAAATTAGTATGCCAAAGGGATAAGTCGATCCAAGCGAACCGAGCAAGTCATTTCGTCTTTTCGGGATGAACTTATCGTGCGCTACGCCAGGCTAAAGACAAGAAAGAAGAAAGAGCGCACCCCTCTCGTGGTTGGGAGCTTCACTCTGCTAGTTTCCGCTGTGGTCTTCCCTTCGTGAGCTCCTTGGCTTGACAATAGAAAGCGGAACTGCTCTTTCGTGCAAGAACGCTAGAGGTAGAGACACATTTACAAGACAAGGCCGGAAAAATGAACATTTTTTGAGTAGTAGCTCTTCCCGAGCTGCTTTCTGACGCTAAGCTAAGGCCATCTGAGAAGGAAGAAGACGCATCTTCCAATAATAAGTACCACAGCCGTCAAAGTTTTTAGAGTCGGGTTTAGGGTTTTTATTTTATTATCAGAATCCATACCAGGAGTTTTGGAGAAAGGCCAACTTGGCTTTCCAGTCTAGTTGTCGAGCGGCAGTGTCGTAAAGTATCCCTTACTTATTTCTGTTCCCCCGTGACCCTCTATTTAGTAGTACTCTCCGTCTGTCTTCCTCTCTTTTTTTTTAAGTATGAGTCACGAGTCAAGTCAAAGGAAGGGATACAGAAGGCGCATTCCTGCCCTGCCTGTCCGCTTAGTGAATTGATCTCTTGTTTAGCGAATCGGGAATAAAAAGCCTAGGTCTCTTTCCTTTAAATGCTTTACCCCGGCACCCAGCTCAAGAGTCAGATTCTGGGGTTCAGGAATAGGGGAAGAGGGAGTCTATTGGTATGGGTCCTAATCGCTCGTAACGATCCTTGCGGATCCCTTCTGTCGTCTCGGTCTACTTGCCTCGTCGGCGTGCTCCTACCTTTCCTTTCCCTATCGAGGACTGGAAGGATTTTCCGTCCTTTGCTCTAACCACGGGATTAGTTCTGTTCTAATCACTTCGATTCCCGTACACGAATACCTTCCTTCAATCAAATAGATTGATTCCCTACCCGGAGAGAGTACTCTGGATTCCCTTTCTTAAATTTCTGTAAGCGAATCCCTTCGATTACTTTTCTAACTA